AAGAAAAATTAATAAGCTTAACACAAAAGGAGAAAAAGAAATAATAATAACTTGGTCCAGAACATCTACCATTATACCTATAATGATTGGGCATACCATTGCTATCCATAATGGAAAAGAGCATTTACCTATTTATATAACAGATCGTATGGTAGGCCATAAATTGGGAGAATTTTCACCTACTCTAAACTTCCGAGGATATGCGAAAAATGATAATAGATCTCGTCGTTAACATTTTTTTGAATTGGTTTATTCTGCAGCAGCAAATGCTAGTCACAATATAGAGTTCAACGAACTAAGTCAATGAGTCAAAAATATATAAAGATATTTTTATCTTTATATATAAAAAAAGATATAGATAAAAAAGTAGACAAATAAGACGTATCATTTTATATTAGAGTAGTGAGGGATTATGGGACAAAAAATAAATCCACTTGGTTTCAGACGTAGTGAGGGATTATGGGACAAAAAATAAATCCACTTGGTTTCAGACTTGGTACAACTCAAAGTCATGATTCTATTTGGTTTGCACAACCAACAGATTATTCCGAGAATCTAAAAGAAGATAAAATAATACGAGATTGTATCAAGAATTATATACAAAAAACGATAAGAATATCCTCTGGTGTCGAGGGAATTGGACGGATAAAGATTCAAAAAAGAGGCGATTTGATTCAAGTCATAATCTATACGGGACTTCCAAATTTATTCATAGAGGGTAAGCCTCGAAGAATCGAAGAATTACAGACGAATGTGCAAAAAAAACTGAATTGTGTGAACCGAAAAATCAACATTGCAATTACAAGAATTCCAAATGCTTATAGAGACCCTAATATTCTTGCAGAATTTATAGCCGGACAATTAAAGAATAGGATTTCGTTTCGTAAAGCAATCAAAAAAGCTATTGAATTAGCTGAACAGGCAGGTACAAAAGGAGTTCAAGTACAAATTGCGGGACGTATCGACGGAAAAGAAATTGCACGTGTCGAATGGCTCAGAGAAGGTAGGGTTCCTTTACAAACCATTCGAGCTAAAATTGATTATTGTTCCTATCCAGTTCGAACTATTTATGGGGTATTAGGGATCAAAGTTTGGATATTTCTAAACAAAGAATAAGAAACTTTTCCTTATCTTTAACGTCTTTCGATAAAAAAAAAAAAATGAAGAATTCTTACTACATTCTTATTCCAAAAGAATAAATGACAAATTTTATAAGATTAAATAAAAAATTTGATTAATCATTTTATAGTGAAGGAATTGCTATGCTTAGTGTGCGACTCGTTGGTTTTTTTTAGAGTAGTTCAATTTAAACAAAAATTCTACGAATTTATGAATTTTATTAATAAAGAACTAATAACCTACTCATCGCTTCGCATTATCTGGATATAAAGAACCGTCAAAATAAAAAATCGAAAGAAAGATATATGTGGTGATATAATTATAGCAACTGAAATCAAATATTTCATAAAAAAGAAATAAAAACGAATCTGATTATGAGTTGTGAAGCAATAAGAATATACAGATAAATGAAGGGGTGAAAGAAAGAGAGAAAAAAAGATATCAATGATATAGAATTCTAATATGTAAAGGTCTATGGGTCATCTCATAAAAGGTAGTGTAATAAAAAGCATCCATATTCAAAATTCATCCATATATGGATGAATATATTCCTAGAATAAACGAATCAAGAGCCGCGAATCAACAAAACTGAGAAGGTTGATTCAACAAAAAAGAATAAAATAAGAAAATATTATAAAAATGAAATCTTATTACCTTATTACAGAGGCTCCATTGTAGAATTCAGACCTAACCATAAATCTAAAAGCGATGGGAACGACGGAACCCGCGAATACCTAAGATTTTTAAAAAATTAAAAACAAATCTTAATGATTCATTAGGTGGGATGGCGGAAGGAACTAAGAACCAATTCATTGTTTTTTGAGGAGTTGTGGGCTAACCCTACATTAGATCTGAAATTGATAATGAAAGAGTAAATATTCGCCCGCGAAATTTTTGATTTTTTGGAATTTAGAAATTTTTGCCAATCCTATATTATTGATAATAAAAAGAAAAGACAAATTGTATATTATATATTCTTTTATTTTATCGGTTAAATATTTTTGAATGGATTCATTCGCGAGGAGCCGTATGAGGTGAAAATCTCATGTACGGTTCTGTAATAGAGATGGAATTGAGAAACAACCATCAACTATAACCCCCAAAGAACCAGATTCCGTAAACAACATCGAGGAAGAATGAAAGGAAGAGCCTATCGAGGTAATACTATTTGCTTCGGAAAATATGCTCTTCAGGCACTTGAGCCCGCTTGGATCACATCTAGACAAATAGAAGCGGGGCGGCGGGCAATGTCACGAAATGTCCGTCGGGGTGGACGAATATGGGTACGGATATTTCCAGACAAACCTGTTACAGTAAGACCTACCGAAACGCGTATGGGTTCGGGAAAAGGATCTCCCGAATATTGGGTAGCTGTCGTTAAACCCGGCAAAATCCTTTATGAAATGGGCGGGGTCCCAGAAAATATAGCTAGAAAGGCTATTTCAATAGCAGCATCCAAAATGCCTATACGAACTCAATTCATTCTTTCAGAATAATCATTAGAACGAAAGAGGTCTTTAGTATGAAAAAATTTGCAATTGTGGGTTTCTTTTTTTTTTGAACACAGAATATTTTTTTTACTTCAACTTTTTGACTGAAACATAAAAAAAAATGATATGATTCAACCTCAAACCTATTTAAATGTAGCCGATAATAGTGGAGCCCGCGAATTGATGTGTATTCGAATCATAGGAGCTAGTAATCGACGGTATGCTTATATTGGTGACATTGTTGTTGCTGTAATCAAAAAAGCAGTACCAAATACGCCTTTAGAAAGATCCGAAGTGATCAGAGCTGTCATTGTACGTACTTGTAAAGAACTCAAACGTAGTAACGGTATAATAATACAGTATGATGATAATGCTGCGGTTCTAATTGATAAAGAAGGAAATCCAAAAGGAACTCGAATTTTTTGCGCAATAGCCCGAGAATTGAGACAGCTCAATTTCACTAAAATAGTTTCATTAGCACCTGAGGTATTATAATACAAGATCGTGATATGGATATCTTTTTTATGAATTGAATGAGATTAATTAAATGAAATAGATTAATTAATATATTAGATCTCACATATATACCTTGTGTACTTGTGTAATGATTATTATATATTTGTAATGATTATTATATATTCTCAATATATATGATTCTATTTTCTCAATCTGATTCTATTAAGATTATATCTTATAAATATTAGATCTTAGAAATATTAAAAGTATATATTTAGAAGTAATTAGAAGTATATATTAAGTATTAGAAGTAGTAAGTTATTATATTATTTCCAATTTTTTAATTAATATTTCAAAAAAGAAATACAAATAATAATAGATAGAAAAAAAGAAAAAGGAATGAGATATATATATTCAAAATAAAAATTCGAATTCTGAATTCTATAAAAAAAATAGAATTCAGAATTCGAATTCCATATGAGATTATATATCTAGTTTCTAATGATTCATTAGTTCATTTTCTAATATTCTATTTTTTTTTAGTTTTAGAGTATTCGATATATATTTACATAATCCTATTCTATTTAGGATAAGATTTTCTATATATAGGGTATTCTTATATTCTCATATTCAATATTAGATTTCTTATTGAATCAAAAAAAAAATAAAAAATAGAAAAATGGGAGCACGTTGATTATATTGAAAGTAAGGAGGAACAATCATTTTAATTTATCATGGGTAAAGATACCATCGCTGATATGATAACCTTGATACGCAATGCTGACATGAATAGAAAAAGAACAGTTCAAATACCACTTACTAATATCACCGAAAACATTGTGAAAATACTTTTACGAGAGGGTTTTGTTGAAAACGTCAGAAAACATCGGGAAAGCAACAAATACTTTTTAGTTTTAACTCTACGATATAGAAGAAATAGGAAAGGATCATATAAAACTTTTTTAAATTTAAAACGGATCAGTACACCTGGTCTACGAATCTATTCTAACTATCAACGAATTCCTAGAGTTTTAGGAGGGATGGGGATTGTAATTCTTTCTACTTCTAGAGGTATAATGACCGATCGAGAGGCTCGATTAGAAAGAATCGGCGGAGAAGTTTTATGTTATATATGGTAATTTTCTGATATCCGAATTCTATGAAAAACTTCTATCCATTCTTGTGAATGGAGAGAGAAAACACGGATTTCGAACTCCTCATACATTAGTGAATGCGTGAAGAGGATTTTACTAGAATAGAAAAAAAAATTCATGAAGATTTAATTACTGAATCACTTCTTAAGGGTATGTTCCAGGTTCCTTTATAGAAAAAATAGAATTCAAATAAGATTCTAGGATATGTTTCCATTCCAACAAAATTCGACGTACTCTTCTTTTATATGTATACGACCGGGAAAGTAAAAAATGTATATAAGTCACTTAATTTAATTAGACTATTTTTTAACTTCCACATTTTTTTTAGGGGGCACAATTAGAAGTTAAAAATGTAAGGAAACCCTATTTTCTTCCAATAAATAGATTCGGTATTAAGTTAAGGAATAAGAAATATGAAAATAGGAGCCTCTGTTCGTAAGATTTGTGAAAAATGTCGATTGATCCGCAGGCGAGGGCGAATTATAGTAATTTGTTCCAATCCAAGACATAAACAAAGACAAGGATAATATTTTCACAAAAAAGGGCTTTCTATTTATAAAGAAAGTACCGAATGCACAAATAAATTGATATTCAAATTCAAATAAAAAAATCTTATTAATATTCAATTCATATTTAATTGAATTAAATATGAAATCATAAAAATAGAATAATTTAGATTCTATATTAGAATATATTCTATGTTATAAGTATTATAAGAAATGTTATTGCTTGATAGTTCTAAAATTCTATATTCATTCTATATTAATAGAATGATAGAATACAATGAATATAGAAAATATAGAATTTTCATCCTAGTTAGAAAATAGTAAAGAATCCGTTTTTGACAGGAAATGGATATATCCATATATTTCGGACTTATATTTTTAAAAATAATAAAATATGGCAAAACCTATACCAAAAATTGGTTCACGTAAAAATGGACGTATTGGTTCGCGTAAGCATCCTCGTAAAATACCAAAGGGAGTTATTTATGTTCAAGCTAGTTTCAACAATACCATTGTAACTGTTACAGATGTACGGGGTCGGGTGATTTCTTGGTCCTCTGCCGGTTCGTGTGGATTCAAGGGTACACGAAGGGGGACACCATTTGCCGCTCAAACCGCAGCAGGAAATGCTATTCGAACAGTAGCGGATCAAGGCATGCGACGAGCAGAAGTCATACTAAAAGGTGCCGGTCTCGGAAGAGATGCGGCATTAAGAGCTATTCGTAGAAGTGGTATACTAGTAAGGTTTATACGGGATGTAAGCCCTATGCCACATAATGGATGTAGGCCTCCTAAAAAAAGACGTGTGTAAAACTAAAAAGAAACATTAAAGAAAAAGATCTCAAGAGAAATAAACAATTAATTCAAGAGTTTGATAAAAATATATTACTATGATTCGAGAAAAAGTAAAAGTATCTACTCGGACACTACAGTGGAAGTGTGTTGAATCAAGAGTAGACAGTAAGCGTCTTTATTATGGACGCTTTATTCTGTCTCCACTTATGAAAGGCCAAGCTGATACAATAGGCATTGCAATGCGAAGAATTTTGCTCGGAGAAATCGAGGGAACATGTATCACACGTGCAAAATCTGAGAAAATACCACATGAATATTCTACCATAGTAGGTATTCAAGAATCAATACATGAGATTTTAATGAATTTGAAAGAAATTGTATTGAGAAGTAATCTGTATGGAACTCGGGACGCGTCCATTTGTTTCAAGGGTCCTGGATATGTAACTGCTCAAGACATCATTTTACCACCTTCGGTGGAAATCGTTGATAATAGACAACATATAGCTAAACTAACAGAACCCATTAATTTGTGTATGGAATTACAAATTGAGAGGAATCGGGGATATCGTATCAAAACACTAAACAACATTCAAGACGGAAGTTATACTATAGATGCTGTATTCATGCCTGTTCGAAATGCAAATCATAGTATTCATTCTTATGTGAATGGGAATGAAAAACAAGAGATACTCTTTCTCGAAATATGGACAAATGGAAGTTTAACTCCTAAGGAAGCACTTTATGAAGCCTCCAGGAATTTGATTGATTTATTTATTCCTTTTTTACATGCAGAAGAAGAAAACTTAAATTTAGAAAACAATCAACACAAAGTTACTTTACCCCTTTTGACTTTTCATGATAGATTGGTTAAGGATAAACTAAGGAAAAATAAAAAAGAAATAGCATTGAAATCCATTTTTATTGACCAATTAGAATTGCCTCCCAGGATCTATAATTGTCTCAAAAAGTCCAATATACATACATTATTGGAACTTTTGAATAAGAGTCAAGAAGACCTTATGAAAATGGAACATTTTCGCGTAGAAGATGTAAAACAGATATTAAACATTTTACAAATCAAAAAGCATTTTGCATAAATTTGAAATCCATTGGATCTTTTTTTCATCTTTCATTTTTCTAAAAAGAAAGGTGAAAATATGGAATTTGAATCTTTAGCACAAATCCATATATTCAGAATAGGTCTAAAATGGAATAGATGTATCTAGGGATTAGTCGTTTCAAAGTGAATTCTCCCTAGATACACAATACACATAGCATGATATCTTATTTCACAATTGAATCAATTTAAAAAAGACCTAAAGTTAGGGATTTCTCAATAGGTAATGTTGCTCCAATACCCAACCAAAGAGCTACTACGGTACCAATCAAAAAGACGGTTGTTGCTACTGGACGGCGAAATGGGTTTTGGAACTTATTAACATTCTCCAAAAAGGGTACTGTTAATAATCCCGCAGGTACCGAAACCATTAAAAGAACGCCCAATAACTTATTGGGCACTGTACGAAGTATTTGAAATACGGGAAAAAAATACCATTCGGGCAATATTTCCAAAGGAGTTGCAAATGGATCCGCGGGTTCCCCAATCATTGATGGTTCTAGAACCGCTAAGCCTACGTTACAGGCAATAGTACCTAGAATGACTACTGGAAAAATATATAAAAGATCGTTGGGCCATGCGGGTTCTCCATAATAATTATGACCCATTCCTTTAGCCAATTTAGCTCTTAATACAGGATCATTCAAGTCAGGTTTTTTTGTTATTGGGATAGGTGAATTCTTATAGATCCATCCTCCGAAAGAACCGGACATGATAATTTTTCATCATCCGGCTCGAGCACGAATCAAACGAACCGAATGCATCTATAGAAAATATCTATAGAAAATATTTATATGTTATTCACACATATATGAAGATTCTATGTAAGAAAATAGACCTGATTCTCGTTTTTTCCTAAATTACAACTATCCATTGCAAAAAATTCAGTTCTTATTTTTAAGTAAATGCTTTTCACCCAAGTATGTTTTCAAAATGAAAAGTTCTTTCTGGGTGATCTCAAACCTTTTGACTGTTATCCCTCCAAAAACGAATCTCGGGATTTTTTACATACAAAGGATTTACTTGTTACTAATATAATACAACCCCTGTTCTTCTTTAGATCTACTTGTTTCACTCCGATAGTCTCATAAATTGAGTCAATGCATAGGAAATGAATGCATTTCCATACTATTAAGTTAAGTGAAATAGATAAGACATAATCTGGATTATATCACATTACTTATTTTACTTTTACTGGATATTACGGAGCCTGTTCATGCAGGATATGATCGAGTCTGATCATAGAAAAGATTCTCGTCAAGCGAACCGGCTATCCTCCGTAGGGGGCTTGCGCGGTGGTTGAAACAAAGACACATTTAATTGTGAATTCAAATGTGGCAGATAAGATAAAGTCATATATCTGCACGGCCCAATCAATAGTTCAAGTCACACACTCCCATAATCCATTCTTTTTTCGGAGAGTTCCCTTCAACTATTCATGTATGTCAAATAAATAATCCAATTTCTTTTGTTAAGTTGAAGGGAAATATCCAAATACATGTCTTATTTAAAAAAAAATAATCCATATTTGTAGCAATGAAATACTATTGCTCCTCCCCAAAATGATAAATGATTGATCACAAATATCTATGATCCATATTTTCTATAAAGGACCAGAAATGCCTTGCTTACGTATCATTGGAAAGTGCATTAACATGAATACGGCAGTAAGAAGAGGTAATACAAAAGTATGTAAACTATAAAAACGAGTCAAGGTAGATTGTCCCACACTAGCGCTTCCGCGCAATAACTCTACCACCGACGATCCTATTACAGGAATAGCTTCGGGTACACCTGTTACAATTTTGACTGCCCAATAACCTATTTGGTCCCACGGTAAGGAATAACCGGTTACACCAAAGGATGCAGTCAATACACCCAAAACTACACCCGTAACCCAAGTCAATTCGCGAGGTTTTTTAAAACCACCCGTGAGATACACGCGAAATACGTGCAAGATCATCATTAAGACCATCATACTTGCCGACCATCGATGAACTGATCGGATTAACCAACCAAAGTTAGCCTCAGTCATTATATATTGAACAGAGGCAAAAGCCTCTGTAACGGTCGGACGATAATAAAAAGTCATAGCAAACCCCGTCGCTACTTGGACTAAAAAACAAGTAAGTGTGATTCCTCCTAAACAATAAAATATATTGACATGAGGAGGAACGTATTTACTAGTTATATCATCGGCAATCGCCTGAATCTCAAGACGTTCTTCGAACCAATCATAGACTTTATTGAGATAGGTAAACCAAGGGACCCCCCTGAGAACCGTAGATGAGAATTTCATCTCGTACGGCTCAAACAAAAATACTCAAATACTGGTTATTTGGAAAACGGATATGTGTAATAGAAAGTTTTAAACTTCTTAACTTAATCCTATGATTTCCATCTTCTTTGAAGATAAGAAAAAAATAGAAATCCGAAAGCTATTCTTTGTGGTTATAATGCCAAAATCTCAAGTCGGCTCACTCGTCTTTTCTCTTGATCCTTACAGGCCTCTTGAATATTCTATTATTTACTTCATTTTCTTTATTTTTTATTTGTGTATGGAATGCTATTTTACTGTTGTTTTTTTATTCTTATTGATAGGAATTTTCTTGTTAAGACCCTATGAATCAATTCAAAAACCTCAGATTCATACCAGAACCACGATGATTTTCAATAAAAACCTTTAATCGAAGTCCAAAAATTCCCTGAGTAAGAACTGCTGGATCATCACTTATTCACTGAATAGATAGATATAATGAAAAAAATCCAAAGAAACGTTTGTCCTTTGATCAAAATAAAGATAAGCGGCGGCAGTTTAAAAGAATAAAAACCGTTCCATTTATTTTTCGAAATTTATTCTTCTAACTCTTTCAATTTTTTTTAGTCCGGTTGCGAGGTCTAAATATAAATATGAAGTATGAATCATAGTTCTAATACTTTAGAATCTATTTTCTATATTCCGTGCTCCAGATACTAGAAAAAATATCTGACGGGGTAAAGCCATCTCTATCAAGATGACGGATCCATTTTATGTTCTGTACTATCAATAGGATCAATTATAACAAGTCACACACTCATATTCCGGAAACACAGAAACAAAGAAGTTTCGCGGTCGAACTACCAAATAAAAATAGAATGGGCTAAAAATCAAAGACCTAAATGCTAAAACTTTACTTTCTATTGAAAAGCTAGTTAGTTGGTTCTTGTGAATCTACTTCATAGAGATTTCGTCCAGTAAAATGGACGAATTATAAATCTCTAAAATAATAGAGAGAAATACCGCAAATAGAGCCATTGCAACACCCATCAAAGGAGTAGTTCCCCATCCCGGAGCTACTTTACCATATTCTGAATTCAATGGTT